TAATGTCTCTTTGAGCAAGAGCTAAAGTAGCCCCTAAAAGTAGTGTTATTACACCTATTAAAGAAATGAAATTCATTATATAAGGTATAGCTATGAAAAGAGGAAGAAGGCGAGCTACAAGAAAAATGCCTGCTGCTACCATAGTAGCAGCATGTATAAGAGCCGAAATAGGAGTGGGTCCTTCCATGGCATCAGGTAACCATACGTGAAGAGGAAATTGCGCGGATTTTGCAACTGCACCAAGAAATAATAAAGAAGCACATAAAGTAGCAAATAAGGAATTGATCCCATTATTATGGATTAAGTTATTAGTGATTTCGAACAAATCGCGAAATTCGAAACTACCAGTTATCCAATAAAAACCTAAGATTCCTAATAATAAACCAAAATCCCCTACACGATTAGTTATAAAAGCTTTTTGACAAGCACTTGCTGCAGTTGGTCGTGTGAACCAAAACCCGATTAATAAATACGAACACATTCCCACAAGTTCCCAAAAAATATAAATTTGTAGCAAATTGGAACTAGTAACCAATCCCAACATAGAAGTATTGAAAAAACTCATATAAGCAAAAAATCTCAAATATCCTTGATCGTGAGACATATAATTGTCACTATAAATAAGAACCAAGATTCCAACCGTAGTAATTAATATTGACATAATAGAAGTAAGTGGATCAATCAAGTGTCCGAACTCTAAGGAAAGATCATTATTGATGGTCCAAGACCATATATATTGATATATAAAACTTCCATTTATTTGTTGAATAGACAAATTGGCCGAAAATACCATAGCTATACTTAAGAGTAAAATACTAGTAAAAGCCCACATGCGACGAATTTTTTTTGTTGCTGTCGGAATAAGTAAAAGTCCAACTCCTATTGACATAGTAACAGGAAGTGGAAGAAAAGGTATTATCCATGCATATTGATATGTATGTTCCATAAGAAAAGAAATGCCACTTTTTTTCTTACAATTGATAATTGTTTCCGATTCACCAATTCTTATCTCTTTCGAAAAAAAAAATAATAAAATAAATCACCAAAAAAGATATGAAAAAAATCAATCAAGAAATTAATTCTGAATTATTCTTATTTTTTTCTTTGCTATTTGAAATATTCAAAAATTTACAATTGGTTGGTCAAACAAAACAAATAATCTGACCAAATAACTAGGTAAAGGTTTTATTAACTAAGGAATAATTTTTAGTAAAATACAGAATATGTAGTGCTATATTTTATAATTTTGGTAATTTATAAACATATTATATACTCTAGTAAATCTAGTAAGAAAAAAGAGTTAGACCAAAAAAAGATTTAGTTTTTATAATTTCTTTTTTTTTTTAGAGTGGAATAATTACCTAACTTGTTATGTAATTAATTGATTGGATTCCAATTCTATAAGGAAAACTTCTCGTTCTCGGAAATCTTATGATACTCCTGACTTCGTATAGAACTTAAATAAAAAAAGATTAATGTTACCTAAGTAATGGAATGTCTTGTTTAACAGATCAACGACTAGTTTAGTCGTTTAGTTCGAAATCTAATTTTCATTATGGACATAACACTCTAAACTTAATTTATTTTTCTTTTCTCCTATTTTGTTCCTTTGTATATATTATATTTATATATCTATATGTTATTATATATCGATATGTAATGTGTTATGTCCACGTAACGTATATATCATGTATACATGTATACATAAAGATATTTGTATTATCTATTTGTATGTTAAGGTAATTGTATGTTAAGGTAAAAAAATGTATATTAAATAAAAAGTATATATTTAAATAAAAAGTATATATAAAAAAAAATTATCGACATACTAGCGACATACATAGAATAAGTATAGATAATAACTAAAAATAAGATCTAGTTTGAACAATACATGTCTTTCACATACAACGATAAACATAAGTAACCCTTTTTTTTGAATGGCAGTTCCAAAAAAACGTACTTCTATGTCAAAAAAACGTATTCGTAGAAATATTTGGAAGAAAAAAGGATTTTTAGCTGCAGGAAAAGCTTTTTCTTTAGCGAAATCGGTTTCCACTGGGCATTCAAAAAGTTTTTTTGTGCGACAAACAAATAATAAAGTCTCAGAATAATGTCAATTGACATAGCCCAAAAACCTCATCTTAAAAAAGATGAATAATTTGCATTAACTAATATGTTTTTTTCTATTAAATTCCTCAATATTAGTTAGAACGAACTACGGTGATATATCGAATAAGAATTTTTGTATACTGGGTTCTAAGTAGTTTTTTCCTATCAATGTACTTTTCACAATAGAAAAATAGAAAAATATTTTTTATTCTATTGTGAAAAGTACAGTATAATTGCAATAGAGATTCAAACTTTTTTCTTCTATGCCTATGCAAAAACTTAATTGTTTTGGTAAATCTTATAATATATTCGATTTTCTAAATTATATGATCTGCTTCAATGACGAGTATTAGTACTTTAAATTTTTAATTATACTAAGCTAAGGTCTGGAAATCAGTAGAAAAATAAAAAATTGTTTGTATTTAGTGCGGAAATTGTGATAGATATGAAATCCTAGTTATTTTATTTTGTTCATTGAACAATCCATTTTTTTCTTTTGAGTCCCTGAAATCCAGCTAAATGAAAAACAAATCATCAAAAACAAGAAAAAATGGAAAAAACTACAATTCTTAGTTTTATACCTTAATAGGAAAAAATTTTGGAGTTCCAGCTGTTTCTTGAGAATTGAGTTTCTAGTACGTGAAAGTTTATTGTTAAAAAACTCACAACGATAATAACTAAAGTGAAGATTCAAATATGAATTTCTATGATTCTTTATTTATCGATTCGAATGTTTCCTGAACTATATGGAATCCTGGAATCTCGACGATTAAATATGAATTGACTATTATTATTTCAAGTAAGCCGCCATGGTGAAATCGGTAGACACGCTGCTCTTAGGAAGCAGTGCTAAAGCATCTCGGTTCGAGTCCGAGTGGCGGCATTCTCTAAAAGAAAAGAGATATAATGGAGCCTAAAATGTATTCAATTCCCGATTTCCAATTCTGTAATGGAACTTTATTTTATGATATTTGCTACTTTTGAACATATATTAAGTCATATTTCTTTTTCGATCATTTTAATAGTGATTCCGATTCATTTGATGACCTTATTAGTCCACGAAATTATCGGATTACGTGATTCGGCAGAAAGGGGGATGATAGCTACTTTTTTCTCAATAACAGGATTATTAGTTTCGCGTTGGATTTATTCGGGACATTTTCCGTTAAGTAATTTATACGAGTCAGTTATCTTCCTTTCATGTAGTTTCTCCATTATTCATATGATTCCAAAAATACGGAACCATAAAAATTTTTTAAGCACAATAACTGCACCAAGTACCATTTTTACTCAAGGTTTTGCCACGTCGGGTCTTTTAACTGAAATGCATCAATCCGCAATATTAGTACCTGCTCTACAATCTCAGTGGTTAATGATGCATGTAAGTATGATGTTATTGAGCTATGCAGCTCTTTTATGTGGATCGTTATTATCAGTCGCTCTTCTAGTCATTACATTTCGAAAAAACACCAATATTTTTTGTAAAAGCAATAATTTCTTCATTAAGTCATTTTTTGGGGGGGAGATTGCATATTTGAATGAAAAAAGAAGTGTTTTAAAAAATACTTCGTTTCCTGCATTTCTAAATTATTACAAATATCAATTAACTGAACGTTTGGATTATTGGAGTTATCGTGTCATTAGTCTAGGATTTACCTTTTTAACCATAGGTATTCTTTGTGGAGCAGTATGGGCTAATGAGGCATGGGGGTCCTATTGGAATTGGGACCCCAAGGAAACTTGGGCATTTATTACGTGGACCATATTCGCGATTTATTTACATACTAGAACAAATCAAAATTGGAAAGGCACGAATTCGGCACTTGTGGCTTCTATAGGATTTCTTATAATTTGGATATGCTATTTTGGTATCAATTTATTAGGAATAGGTCTACATAGTTATGGTTCATTCACATTAACATCTAATTGAATAAAGTACATGAAGAATACATAAGATAAAAACATCGTTCCATATATAAGGAAAGGTTCTTTTTATGACTTTTCGAGAACCATTTGAATCACGAAATCATTCACATGGTTCTCGAAAAGTAGAGATACATCTAATTACAATTCGTATTCACTTTATTTTGCGTTTTCATTATACAGTACAGCGAACTAGTTGAAATATTTTAAAACTAAAGAATTATAAGACTTTCTATCTCATTAATGAAAAACTATCTATGATAATAATAGGATAGGATAGCTTGTACCCTATCAACTGATAACGAGAGAACGAAATCCGGATAAATACCAATCCCTATTACGGGTAAAAAGATACAGATTGAAAGAAATAGTTCTCGTGGTCCAGAATCTAAAAAATTCGAGTTTGGAACATTAAAAAACTTGTATCCATAGAACATCTGACGTAACATCGATAATAAATAAATAGGAGTTAATATCATTCCAATTGCCATTACAAATGTAATTAGCATTTTGGGCATTAAAAGATATTTTGGACTAGTAATTAGGCCAAAAAATACTACTAATTCTGCAACAAAACCACTCATTCCTGGTAATGCAAGCGAAGCCATTGAGAAGCTACTGAACATGGTAAATATTTTTGGCATTGGGATCGATATACCGCCCATTTCTTCGAGATAAACAAGACGCATTCTATCACAACTCGTTCCCGCCAAGAAAAAAAGTGCAGCACCAATAAATCCATGAGAGAGCATTTGTAAAATGGCTCCATTGAGCCCCATGTCGGTTATAGAACTAAGTCCTATAATTATGAAACCCATATGAGATACAGAGGAATAGGCTATTCTCTTTTTTAAATTGCGTTGACCCAGAGAAGTTGAAGCTGCATAGATTATTTGTATTGTTCCTATTATCACCAACCAGGGAGAAAATAGAGAATGAGCATGGGGTAATAATTCCATATTGATACGAATCAATCCATATGCTCCCATTTTTAATAAGATTCCAGCTAAAAGCATACATGTACTGTAATGTGCTTCTCCATGGGTATCCGGTAACCATGTATGTAGGGGTATAATTGGTAATTTGACAGCATAAGCAATAAGGAAGCCAAAATAAAATATTATTTCTAATGCCACAGGATATGATTGATTAATTAATCTTTCAAAATCTAATGTTGGTTCATTGGAACCATATAAACCCATACCTAGAACACCTATTAAGAAAAAAATGGAACCCCCCGCAGTGTACAAAATAAACTTAGTAGCCGAGTATAGACGTTTTTTTCCTCCCCACATGGATAAAAGTAAGTAAACAGGAATTAATTCGAACTCCCACATGATGAAAAAAAGTAAAAGATCTCGCGAAGAAAATAATCCTATTTGACCGCTGTACATTGCTAGCATCAGAAAATGGAACAACCGCGAATTTCGAGTAATTGGCCAAGCCGCTAAAGTTGCTAAAGTAGTGATAAATCCTGTCAGTAAAATGGGTCCTATGGAAATTCCATCGATTCCCAGTCTCCAGTGGAAATCAAAAACATCTATCCATTTATAATCTTCTTTCAATTGGATTAATGGATCATCCAATTGGAAATGATAACAGAATGCGTAAGTCGTTAGAAGGAGTTCCAATAAGCATATACATATAGTATACCACCTAAACATCTTATTCCCTCTATGAGGGAATAAGAAAATTGCGGAACCCGCAAATATCGGCAAAACAACTAGTATTGTTAACCAAGGAAAATCACTCGTGATAAAGACAAGATACGTTTTGACCAGAAAAACCCGTGCTCGAAATTATCAATTTTATCGAGTACGGGCTTTTGTCGGTAAAGAGGAATCAAATGATTCAAGTAGAGTTTTTTATAACGTATCAATAAGTTTTTTATAACGTATCAATAAGATAGGGCCATACTGCGAGTTGTTTCAGGTCCTAAATAAACACGAACACTCAAAAAATCTGTTGGGCAGGCGGATTCGCATCTCTTACAACCTACACAGTCCTCGGTTCTTGGCGCGGAAGCAATTTGCTTGGCTTTACATCCGTCCCAAGGTATCATTTCCAATACATCTGTGGGGCAAGCTCGTACACATTGAGTACACCCTATACATGTATCATAAATTTTTACTGAATGTGACATTGAATCTAGAAATTTTCGTTTTTAACATAAAAAATTTTCGATCTGGTGCAATTACAAATTCAACTTACATAGTAACTGATTCATTAATAATAAATGAATCATATGTATATTGTAGACACCAGACGAAGCAGTGGTTTATCAAAATTTTAACAATCAATAGATTTCTTAATCTAATCTGTTTATGAGAAAAGGCCAAGAGACTTTGATTTGCGTTTCACCAATCATGATCATACGAGTTGCATATATTGAATTTAAATTGGTCAACAAGTTGGTCATCCTTATTTCAATATTCATATTTATTTCAATATGAATATAATAAATTCAATTCAAGAACTTAAATAAAAATATATATATAGTAATATATTATTATATATTCAATTTTTTATTATATATTATTATTAATTCTATATTATTATTATATATTAATATTAATTTAATTTATTATATTTATTATATATATATATATATATATATATACGATTATATGCTATCAAAATATATGATATTCTATTTTCATTATTTAAAAAATTGGAATTTTTATTTATTTATAGTTATAAATTTATTTATTTCTTAATTATTGAATTTTAGATAGTATATATATATTTTCATTTTATATATTATTTGATTTTATATATTATTTGTATATATTATTTGATATATATATTTTGATATATATATATATATTAGATATCGTTAACTTTGATTTTAGTTAACTTTTATTTTTATTTATTTGATTTTAGATAGTTAACTTAGTTATCTATATTTATCTAAATATCAAAATTTCTATCTCAATTTCGAATACTCTCGAAATTGAGATAGTATTTCAAATATGATTTTTATTATGTGCTTCTCTTATATGATTATTATATATAATTGATTCTGACTAATTATTCAACAAATTCGATTGATTGATACGAGTTGATTTTCTGTTACGATGGATTGACGAAACAATAGCTAGTCCAATAGCTGCTTCAGCAGCTGCAATGGCTATAATAAAGATTGAGAAAATATCTCCTTTTAATTGGCGACTATCAAATATATCAGAAAATGTTACGAGATTTATATTAACCGAATTTAGTATAAGCTCAAGACACATAAGTGCTCTAACCATGTTTCGACTTGTGATCAATCCATAGATACCGATAGAAAATAAATAGACACTTAAAAAAAGTACATGCTCAAACATCATTGATTAACTCCTTATCAATACCAATTCATTTCAATATGAAAAACAAGTCAACCGATTCAATTAATTAAAATTGAATAATTACACAACAAAATTAAAGTATTGGCGGTAGAGAGATTTAACTAAAAAGTGCGATTTTATTTTTTAGATTCAAAAATGGAATTCTAAGAATTTTACGTTATTCAAAGTATTTATTATTGCCGAGCCATAGTAATTGCACCTATCAAAGAAACTAAAAGAATTATAGAAATCAGTTCAAACGGAAGATAAAAATCTGTTGATAAATGAATGCCAATTTGTTGAACATTATTTATTAGGTCCTGTTCAATAATCTGGTTTGATCTTGTAGTCCAAATAATTCCGTACCATGACGTATCTGGGATAGTAGTAATTAGTGAAAAAAGAATAGTTATACAAATTAGGGAAGTGCCCCCATCTCCAATGGTCCAAAGATCGGAATCAGTGGAATATTCTGAACCATTCATGAACATTACAGCAAATATGATCAAAACATTTATGGCTCCTACATAAATAAGGAGCTGTGCGGCAGCTACAAAATCGGAGTTCGATGAAATATAGAATAAGGATATACAAACAAGAACCAACCCCAATGAAAAGGCAGAATAAATTGGATTGGTAAGTAATACTACCCCTAGACCCCCTAATACAAGAACTAAGCCCAAAAATACCACAAGAATATCATGTATTGGTCCAGGTAAATCCATTATATATAAAATAGCAAATAAATAACTTGAAATATTTCATGACCTTACTAAATGGTCCAGGAAAGGAAAAGGGGTTACCCGATTTTTTTGTGTATAGAATATTGTATACGATACATTTATAATTTATAATTGAATTCCATTTTATATGGATTAATGTAGATATACATAAAATTATAGGGCCAATCCCGGATTTTTATTTTCTACGAAAGAAAAAAGAAAAGAATATTTGTAATAATAGTTTAAATTGTATCTTTCGAAATCATCAAATCACAAAAAATAGATTCTCAGTTTAAATCAAACAGTCATTCTCAGCAATCACTAGTTATTAGTTTTTATTTGTAATTACTGACTAACCAAAATAAAAAACTTGGATCCTTTATTTTATATAAAAACCAAATCTTAGTAATTGGTAATCGTTCTTGAATCAAAAGGTTTATCCTTGTCTATTTTGCTTTGAGTCGAATTTCTAACTGTTTGAATTGTGTAATCTCCAATTATTGAAATTGGTAATCGACCCAAAGAAATTTGATTATAATTCAATTCGTGACGATCATAAGTCGAAAGTTCATATTCTTCGGTCATTGATAAACAATTTGTTGGACAATACTCGACACAGTTACCACAAAAAATACAAACTCCGAAATCAATACTATAATTCAGCAATTGTTTCTTTTTAATATCTTTTTCAAATCTCCAATCTACAACGGGTAAATCTATCGGGCATACACGAACACATACTTCACAAGCAATACATTTATCAAATTCAAAGTGGATTCGACCCCGGAAACGTTCTGATGTGATTGATTTTTCATAAGGATATTGAATAGTTACAGGTAAACGATTTGTGTGGGATAAGGTAATTATGAAACTTTGACCAATGTACCTTGCAGCTCGTATTGTTTGTTGACCATAATTCATGAACCCAGTTACCATAGGGAACATATTGGAGATATCCCTGAATAAATTGATGTTTCTTTCTCTTGTTTGAGAGAGGTTAGGACTCTAAAAGGTTGTTAGCTTATTCTGTTATTTATAGTGAAACAAGTTGGGAAGAAGTTGTTAATAACAGATTACCGAGAGAAATTGGTAAAAGAAATTTCCATCCAAGATTTAATAATTGGTCCATTCTCATCCTAGGCAAAGTCCATCTTGTTGTGATAGAAATGAAGAGAAACAAATAAGCTTTAGCTAATGTAATAAAGATACCAATTGTCATTCCAAAAATGCCTGCTAGTTTATTTATTCCGAAAAGCTCAGGAATGGATATGTACGGAATAGATAAATTCCACCCACCTAAGTAAAGAACTGTTACAAATAATGAAGAAACTAATAAATTTAGGTAAGAAGCAAGATAAAATAAACCATATTTTATACCCGAATATTCGGTTTGATAACCTGCTACTAATTCCTCCTCTGCTTCTGGTAAATCAAAAGGCAATCTCTCACATTCGGCTAGAGAAGAAATTATAAAAACAATAAACCCTATAGGCTGACGCCAAAGATTCCATCCCCAAAAACCATATTTTGACTGTGCTTCAACTATATCAACTGTACTTGAACTGTTAGATAATCATAGTCGATAATAACATCACTGTTTCCATCGCTATTCCAAAACCGTACGTGAGACCTCAGCTTCATACGGCTCCTCTATGGCCACAAAAAATGTAAGGACTGGTTCGTTATTATCGTCATCTTTGTTTGGGGGTAGGGTAGATAGAATAAAGATACATTGGAAAGTCCTAAATTAGACCAATGGAATTCTGTCTGCTAGAATAAGAAAAAAAGGGAGCTTCCGAATTGATCTCATCCTTTATAATGAAAATTTTTATTTGTTGGGTAATAACTTAATCTTTCAATAAAATACTTATTATATCAATTAATAAATGGAAAGAAGTAGGCATTTAATTAGTTCACGAATCATGATAATAATTCCATATGTCTGAATATGGCTGAGTGAAAGAAAGAATAAATAAAGATTGTTTTTTTATTATTTATTCAAATATTGCATTCCATTTCTGTTTTCCTATTCTTCTGTCTCAGAGGAGGGTGCTTAAAAAAAATTAAAGGATTAATTCGTTTTTGATAGTTATTTCTTTAAACAGTGAATAGGAGCATACTCTAGATCGGAATCATAGGGAAGTACTACTTGATCATTTCTACCAATTTCAAGTCCTTATTATATTATGATTCTATTTATGCATAAATACCTCTTTTTTGATACCTTGCATTATCTCCATTACTAATCCTTTGCGTACCTTGGTGTTCCTAACCGCCCACTGACTTTTGATTGATCCCTAGTATAGTACTACATACGAGAAAAGAAAGTAGTAGAAACTCTATACAGTTGATCTTTTGTTTGTACCCGCTTCAAGATATGATGACTAATCCAAAAATATCAATCTTGGGGTAAACAGTTTACACTGTTTATGTTTACTTCAACTTTATTCTTGTACATAGGAAATGAGATTTTTTCTTCTTACTTTACTACAAACTTATAAGCTGTTTTATTTCACTCATATAACTATCTGGTTTAACTCAGCAACCCGAATGCTGAATAGAAAAATGCAAATTTCTATTCAATACATTGAACCTCTTTCGTTTTTCTTTTATTTCGATTTTATTTCCAGAAGAGAGGTAAAAGTTCATATTACAACGAATCACACGTAGAGATATTGATAACACACATAGAGTTAATGGTATTTCATAACTAATAGATTGAGCAGCAGCTCGTAGACCACCTGAAAAAGAATATTTATTATTCGACCCATATCCTGACATAAGAAGGCCAATAGGAGCAATACTAGAAATGGCGATCCATAAAAAAACACCTATACTGAGATCAGCTAAAACAAGACGATATCCAAAAGGAATTACTAAATAACTTAGTAGAATTGATATGACCGCTATAGACGGTCCGACACTAAACAAACGAATATCTCCTCGAGATGGGAGAAGATCCTCTTTAAAAAGTAGTTTAGTCCCATCTGCTAGAGCTTGAAGAATTCCCAACGGGCCAGCATATTCAGGCCCAATACGTTGTTGTATTGCTGCAGATATTTCTCTTTCTAACCACACAATTACTAGTACTCCTATTGTGATTCCCAATATAAGAGTCAAAATGGGTACAATCCATATCAGTCCGTAGATTTCTTTTAAAAATTCCGATGTAGAAAAAGAATTGATAGTTTGTACTTCTGTTGTATCAATTATCATTTCAACGATCAACTTCTCCCATAATGATATCTATACTACCTAATATCGTCATGATATCAGCCAATTTCATTCTTTTAACTAGCTGAGGAAGAATTTGCAAATTAATAAAACCGGGTGGACGAATTTTCCATCTCCAAGGGAAAACGCTATTATCTCCTATCAAATAAATTCCTAATTCTCCTTTTGGTGCTTCCACTCTTACATAAAGTTCTTGTTTCGACAATTCAAAATTGGGTGAAGGTTTTTTACTAATAAATCTATATTCAAAATCATTCCATTCGGAATTCTTTGCTCTAGCAAAGCGTCGGACTTCTAAATTCTCATAGGGTCCTCCAGGAATTCCTTCTAGAGCCTGCTGAATAATTTTTATGGATTCTCTCATTTCGCCGATTCGTACTAAATAACGAGCTAATGAATCTCCTTCTTTTTGCCATTGGACTTCCCAATCGAATTCATTGTAACACTCATAATAATCAATTTTACGAAGATCCCATGGAATTCCAGAAGCTCGTAACATCGGTCCTGATAAACCCCAATTTACTGCTTCTTCTCTACCAATAATGCCCACTCCTTCAACCCGTTCCAAAAAAATGGGATTCAATGTAATAAGTTTTTCATATTCAACAACTCCTGTTAAAGAATAATCGCAGAAATCTAAACATTTATCTATCCATCCATAAGGTAGATCAGCAGCTACTCCTCCGATGCGGAAATAATTATGCATCATTCGCATACCTGTGGCGGCTTCGAATAGATCATAGAGCACTTCTCTTTCTCTGAAAATATAGAAAAAAGGAGTTTGTGCACCAATATCCGCCATAAAAGGTCCAAGCCATAACAAATGAGAAGCTATACGGCTCAATTCCAGCATAATCACTCTGATGTAGCTGGCTCTTTGAGGTACTTGAACATTTTCCAATTGTTCTGGTGCATTTACGGTTATTGCCTCTGTGAACATAGTAGCTAAATAATCCCACCGTGTGACATAAGGTAGATATTGTATAATTGTTCGGTTTTCCGCTATTTTTTCCATTCCTCTGTGTAAATAGCCCAATATAGGTTCACAGTCAATAACATCTTCACCATCAAGCGTAACGATCAGTCGAAGAACACCATGCATTGATGGGTGCTGAGGACCCATATTGACTATCATGAGATCTTTTCTTGTAACTGGTACAGTCATATCTTTTTTTTCCTTAATTCATTATTCCATGAATTCCTCAAAATGAGACTCATCAAAATGAAAAATTGAATACTACTAAAAAATTCAAACGATTAAATTAACGAGTTTTTGGCTCCCGAATATCCAACTGACCAATTAATTTCTTATAACGTACTCTATTTTTCTTTGACAAATAAGCTAATAACCGTTGTCGTTTTCCCAGAATTTTTCGTAGACCCCTTTGCGATAAAAAATCTTTTTTGTGCAATTCCAAATGTGAAGTAAGTCTCCGTATCTTATTGGTAAAACTGAATACTTGAAATTCAACGGAACCCTTGTTCTTGTTTTCGTCTTTTTCTTCTTGTGGAATGATTGAAATGAATGAATTTTTGACCATAAAAAAATTATTCTCTTTTTTTCTTTCTTTTTCATGGATTTTTACGATCAGGAAAAATAAAAATAATAATTATATGTCAGTTATTTTAATCTAGTATAGCAAAAGTTGGATTTATTCATGATTTATTCATATATTACTTTTTTATTTTATCCAAATCAAATTTAAAATTTGATTTGGATAGAAAGGGATAATACTTTTCTACATTAAGGAAATCAAAAATTCCTTTCTATCTAAAAAGATTGTACTGATTTATTTATTCCTATATCCAATTGAATTGATATACCATTAAATCAGTATCATTTACCGAAATATAATCTAATATAGCATATGCGTATATCTTTCGGTTTTCGTATACCGAAAATGTCATGCGATTCACGGGATATAGATATACAGATATGATATCGAAAATATACAATTAAGTAATTCTAAATCGTGGATACATATGTATCCTTGACATACTGAAACGACTGCCATTATTGGTATCAAACCAATAACGATTCATACAAGCTAAATCTTCTAATCGGTAATTGGGCCAAAGATAAAATTTGCATTTAATGAATTTTTTTACATCCGTATTAAGATACTTGTCCTCATTCAAAAATTTTCCAGAGTTTCTTATGTTGTTTTCATTGCAAAATAATGGATTTCTATCCGTACCATTCCAATTACAAGAATTGAGACAAATTAAAATTCTCAATTCTCTACGGCGTCTAGGAGATATAATATGTTCAGGAACAAAGAAATCATAATAATTTTTGTCTCCATTTACAACCATATTGCCATATCGTGTACTGGATTTATCAAAATAATTTGTATCAACATATTTGTCTTTTATGCATTTTCTATTAGTTTGAGTTTGGTACTTATTCTTCTCGACCAACGAAATACTTATTGTTTGATAGATAATGGATTTTCCATCCCTTTTTATAGATAGACGAATTGGTTCGATAATTAATATTCCTTTTTTTATCAATTGTGTAAGAGCTAGATCTTTCTGAAGCAGCATTACATCCAGATGCATCTCTCCTCTTTGAATCGAGGATATAGCAATTTCCTTTGGATTTAGCAGTCTAAGTAAGAGACAATATACCTTGATATTATTGATCATTCTTTGATCCAAGGAGTCATCCCATCTTAATTGAAAAAGGAAATATTTTTTCAGGAAAAAATCTAGTTCCGCTTCCTTGCTTTTCTTTGATTGTTTTTTCTTTTTACCTTTTTTAATGTCTGATCTCGCGTAATCTTCTTCTATATATTTTTTTTTGTTTTCTTTTCGTAGATCGGCTCCAAGATTTACTTGGGCCTCTTGTTCGTTTTTTTGTTGGTTGGAATTTTCCAATTTAAGATATTTTTTTTTATTTACGTTGATGTTTTTACTTTGACGTTTATTTTCATAAATAGAAAAATTGAAAAGAAGTAATTTTATTGGTATAATCCATGGTTTAATCTTATATGTATCAAAAAGTAGCACAAATTCTGGGAAGAACCAAGGTTCTAGATTTGCTACGGTACGATAAACTCTTTCTTGATTCATTCCCATCCAATCAAAAAAGTGTTTTTTTTTATTGGATTGATTGATTTCGTGATCAATCGTAAGAGAAAAAATCTCTTTATTTTTCACTTTATTTTTAATTTTTTTGTAAGTCTTAGTATTTTTCGCAATTTTGGTACAGATATGTGTATTGACCCAGTTCTCAATATCAATATTTTTTCTAAGACAAAAACAGAGAATTCGACAATCAAAATATTTTCTATCTAGATTTTTATGTGTATCAATAATATATCCTTCTTCTCGATAATCACTAATTGCTATACTTACCAATACATAAAATGATTCGGGTTTTAGTGTATTGAAATTATATGGAATTTTTTGACCCCTGTTTACTTGTAATCTTGACCCAGAAATATATAAGTCCTTCTTATCCCCATAATTAAGATATTCATGTGATAAAAGATCATATCGGTAGGGTTTTTTTAATTTTTCTTTTTTACTTTTCAATGAATCCACTGCATAGTAATTTTGTTTCACGTAATTAATTAATTGGTCTTTTTCTTTTTTATATGAATCCAATTTAAGTGAGTCTTTTTTTCGAATCGTACAAATTCGATTTCGCCATTTTTGTGGTACTAATCGAACCCATTTGGTCTGAGATAAATTGTATTGATAATGACCCTTTAACCAGTTTTTCCATTCAATCATTCCAGACTTATCAACTTTCTTATGTCTTGATTTGGAATCAAATATTTCTCGTGTCATACAATAAGCCTTGATTTTATCCTTAATAAAAGGATAGGTTATATGATATTGAAATAGAGATTTCAAGTGATAATTGTTAAGTAATTGGGTTTGTGATAATTTATAAAATACATATGCTTGGGACAAGGAAGATAAGTCATAATAAATTGTTGAATTATTATTATTAAGATTAGTATTAGAAAACGACTTTTTTATAGTGGAAAACAAGTTCAGTGTATTTTGATCTGTTTCATCAATTCCTTCTTGATTTGTTTCATCGTTGTAAATAGATTTATTGATAATTTTTTTTGTTGATTCAACGAAAAGTTGTAAATTTATTCTGGGAATATGAATCATGCACAGCATGATATCTATAGATATATTTTCAATGAAAGATTTCATAAAATAATGTGATTTACGTATTAATCGGATATTTTGTCTTTTGAATACCTGTCCAATATGTTTCTTTGATTCCGCTCTTTGATCATCACAAGTTAGAACTACTTTTTTCTTGTCTTTTGTGATTTCTTCTATTTGATTCCTGATTGTGATTGTTCTATCCGAAAGATCGTTCATTTTTTTTTCTATGAGTGAATAATTTGTCCAATTCATAGATTGGATTTGAATGGTCGATTCACGAATCATCGTATTATTGATTTTTGAATCTTTTCTATTCTCAGCCGGTTCAAATAGTTTCACCTTGCTCAATTCAAATCCTAAAATTGGGTTTACTTTTTCAACTTCCTTCATTATTTGTTTTAAAATAGGAACTATTTTGGTGATCCATCTTGTTTTTTCTTTTGCAACTTTTAGAAGTATAAAAATTTTTTTTTTCGCTTTTCTTATTTTTTTTTCAAGTTCTTTATAAATAGGTTCAAAAAAGGAAGGTCTTTTTCGGGGACTTCCAAAAGGGAGTTCCGTTTCCATTCCCCAAACTGTTAAAAAACAAAAATTCTCTTTTTTTCCTTTTTTTTTCATTTGATCTGTAGGATGAGATCGTATTTTTGATCTTCGCCAAGGTTTCAGGGAGAAAGGAAATAGAATCTTTATCTGAATACCGTCTGTTAACCAATCTTTGGGAAATTCTGTTTCTGATAATTGAACACCATTATAGGTGCATTTAACATGCATTTCTCTATTCCAGTCTTTCAAATCCTCATACCATTCGGGGAATTGGAATAATAACATACGGCCCATATTTTTAGCTATTATCAATGAAGGTATTACAATGTATTTTCTAAGAAAAGATTGGGTTACTAACATTAAACCTCTTATTGTTTGAGCAAATATAATGCTATCCCAAGTTTCTGATATTGCTATCCGTTCATTTTCCTCTTTTTTCTCCTCGTTTTTTTTCTCCCTTTCCCTTATCTCTTCCTCTTCAAAATATGCAATTTCCAATTCTGGTTCTCTCTCGACCGAATCCCTAAAAATTCGATTCATCATTTCATAGATATCAAAAGAAGAAAAAAAAAACGTTTTGTCTATTCGATCTAAGAAAAGTGGGGAATGCGCATTTGCTTGAAACATTTCCCAAATAACTGTTTTACGTCTTTGAGCACGCATGGATCCTTTTATTATATCCCGACAATAATCAAATTGTTGCGAGTAACGTATTAAAGCCACCTCTTCCGCTTGATCACTAGTATCTGGATTAATAGTATTTGTAGTAGCAATAGAATTGGTATTCTGATCATTATCAGTATAAATTACTACTCGTTTGGCTTTTCTTGAACGAATTTCGGGATCTTCTATGGGTTCTTCCTCATTTTCTTCCTCCTCTTCCTCCAAATCATCACTCAATTTGTACGACCATCGAGAAACCTTTTTACTGATTTCGTCTATTAAAATCGATTTTTTTCTAGTTGTTTGATCATTTGGATCAGTTGTAATTACATCGAATAGAAATTTCAAAGATTTTGCTCGAGTTTCGAACTCCATCCTTGTTTCTTCTGTCAATAAAGAATATTTTTGCAAATTAAAACTGGGTGTGGATTCAAAACGAAATTCATTGATTGAAGATAAGGATTTATCAATAGAATTCAGTAATGATTCCCTATCAAGCGGATTCTTTTGATCTGACAATTTTATAGAAAAATTGGAATTATTAGTAAGTAGTCCATAAATCTTATTTATCCAATGGATTTCCATGGGATTTTCCGGATCTGTAGAAGGGATTAAACCATTTATGGTTGTATGTGAATACAATTTTTTTATTGTTCCACGATATGGTCCATTCAAAAAGGGGTCATACGTTTTGGGCAAGTATTCGTGTTCATTTTCATCATTGCATAATCTGGTCCTTTTTTCGAGCATATCTCGATCAAGAAATTCTTTTTCTTTTTCTAGAGCTTTTGTTCGACTTATCAATTCATTACTCAAGTTGTCCTTTTTTTGTTCATTGGT